GATCACATCTAGACAAATAGAAGCAGGGAGACGAGCAATGACACGAAATGCACGCCGTGGTGGAAAAATATGGGTACGTATATTTCCAGACAAACCAGTTACAGTAAGACCTGCGGAAACACGTATGGGGTCGGGGAAAGGATCTCCCGAATATTGGGTAGCTGTTGTTAAACCAGGTAGAATACTTTATGAAATGGGCGGAGTAGCAGAAAATATAGCCAGAAAGGCTATTTCAATAGCGGCGTCAAAAATGCCTATACGAACTCAATTCATTATTTCGGGATAGAAATATAGAACCAAAGAAAAGGGGTCTTTGGAATAAAAAAAAATTGCAGGTTTCTTTTTTTGGACAAAGAATATTTCTTTTTTTTTCCTTCGCCCTTTTTTGCATTGAAAGAAGAGATTCAAAAATGATATGATTCAACCTCAGACCCATTTGAATGTAGCGGACAACAGCGGGGCCCGAGAATTGATGTGTATTCGAATCATAGGAGCTAGTAATCGCCGATATGCTCATATTGGTGACGTTATTGTTGCTGTGATCAAAGAAGCAATACCAAATATGCCTCTAGAAAGATCAGAAGTGATCAGAGCTGTAATTGTACGTACTTGTAAAGAACTCAAACGTGACAACGGTATGATAATACGATATGATGACAATGCTGCAGTTGTCATTGATCAAGAAGGAAATCCAAAAGGAACTCGAGTTTTTGGTGCGATCGCCCGAGAATTGAGACAGTTAAATTTTACTAAAATAGTTTCATTAGCCCCTGAGGTATTATAAGATAAGACTATGATATAGGGATATTTGAATGAAATAGATTAATTAGTAGATTGTGTCTCACGTATATACCTTTAATAATTCATAAATAAATACATGTTTATTATATCCAAATTTGGAGGCACCAATAATTTTAGTTCATCATGGGTAGGGACACTATTGCTGACATAATAACCTCGATACGAAATGCTGACATGAATAGAAAAGGGACAGTTCGAATAGCATCTACTAACATCACCGAAAACATTGTTAAAATACTTTTACGAGAAGGTTTTATCGAAAACGTGAGGAAACATCGGGAAAGCAATAAATATTTTTTGGTTTTAACCCTCCAACATAGAAGGAATAGGAAAGGACCATATAGAACTATTTTAAATTTAAAACGGATCAGTCGACCTGGTCTACGAATCTATTCTAACTATCAACGAATTCCTAGAATTTTAGGTGGGATGGGGATTGTAATTCTTTCTACTTCTCGAGGTATAATGACAGACCGAGAGGCTCGACTAGAAGGAATCGGCGGAGAAATTTTGTGTTATATATGGTAATCCTTCTAATATCCGAATTAGATCCGAAATTTCCTATTTGTGAAAAAAAAAAGAGAAAGGACGGGTTGTCTAATATCACTCCTCCTCCATTAGTTGATACTTCAAGGGGGTTTTACCTGGAATGAAAGAACAAAAATGGGTTCATGAAGGTTTAATTACTGAATCACTTCCCAATGGTATGTTCCGGGTTCGTTTAGATAATGAAGATCTGATTCTAGGTTATGTTTCAGGAAGGATCCGACGTAGTTTTATACGGATACTACCGGGAGATAGAGTCAAAATTGAAGTAAGTCGTTATGATTCCACCAGAGGGCGTATAATTTATAGACTCCGCAACAAGGATTCGACCGATTAGGCAGTTGTTTCAACTTCAACATTCCTTTCATGGGGATACAATTCGAAGTTCAAAATCTCAAGAAACTTATTTTCTTCCAAGAAATAGATTCGGAATTCAGTTAAGGTAAGGAATGACAAATATGAAAATAAGGGCCTCTGTTCGTAAAATTTGTGAAAAATGTCGACTGATCCGTCGGCGGGGACGAATTATAGTAATTTGTTCCAACCCGAGACATAAACAAAGACAAGGATAATCTTTCTAAAAGGGACTCTAAAGGACCCGATGTACAAATAAAAATAAAGGATCTGTTTTAACATGAAATGGATATATCCATATATCTCTGACTCATATTTATGAGATGATAAAATATGGCAAAACCTATACCAAGAATTGGTTCACGTAGGAATGGACGTATTGGTTCACGTAAGAGTGCACGTAGAATACCAAAGGGAGTTATTCATGTTCAAGCAAGTTTCAACAATACCATTGTGACTGTTACAGATGTACGAGGTCGGGTGGTTTCTTGGTCCTCTGCCGGTACTTGTGGATTCAGGGGTACAAGAAGAGGGACACCATTTGCTGCTCAAACCGCAGCAGGAAATGCTATTCGTACAGTAGTGGATCAAGGTATGCAACGAGCAGAAGTTATGATAAAAGGTCCTGGTCTCGGAAGAGATGCAGCATTACGAGCTATTCGTAGAAGTGGTATACTCTTAAGTTTCGTACGGGATGTAACCCCTATGCCACATAATGGCTGTAGACCTCCTAAAAAAAGACGTGTGTAGAAATAAACATTGAAGAGATTTCAAGAGAAATAAACGATTCAATGATCTG